AGAATTTGGTTCTTTTTACGTACTTGATATCGATAAATCTGCGAATCTAGAAATTCATTTCGGCCAATTGAACCTTCTCGAACTGTTTCTTTTTAAGAACCAAAAAGATTTGTGCCAAAATAACAGATGCCAAGAAGAACAAAAGTCCTTGGACACGTAATGGATCTTGAAGTACTATTTCTGCATCTCCCTGACCAAATCCGCCTACATTAGGATTACTCGTTAATGGTTGATCAAATTTGATAGATTCGCCCTCGGAAACAAGAAGTTCTGGTCCGGGAGGGACAATATCAACCACTTGACGTCCCTCTGACGCATCCGTTATGGTTATCTCATACCCCCCTTTTTCTTTTCGTATGATTTTGCTTACTATACCTGCTGCTGTAGCATTATAAACTGTATTGTTACTCTTGTTGCCGTCGGGATAAATCTGACCCCTTCCCCTGTTCCCGCCTACGTATATAGGATATTTTAAGAAGTGAACATCCTTCTTAGTAGCAGGGTCCGGGGAAAGAATAGGGAAGGTTATTTCACTATATTTTTTACCAGGGACAGGGCCTACCACAAGAATATTTGTTTTATTGGGGCGATAGCTCTGAAAAGACAAATTGCCAATCTTTTCTTTCATCTCAGGAGAAATACGATCGGGAGGGGCTAATTCAAACCCCTCCGGTAAAATAAGAACAGCCCCGACGTTCAACCCCCCTTTTTTACCATTAGCAAGAACCTGTTTCAGTTGCATATCATAAGGAATTCGAACAACTGCTTCAAATACAGTATCAGGAAGTACCGCTTGTGGAACCTCAATTTCCACGGGCTTATTAGCTAAATGGCAATTGGCACATACAATACGCCCAGTCGCTTCTCGTGGATTTTCATAACCCTGCTGTGCAAAAATGGGATATGCACTTGAAATGGACGTCCGAGTTAAGATATATATCATGAGCGATACGGAAATAGATCGAGTAATCTGTTTCTTTAGCCAAGAAAAAGCATTTCTATTTTGCATGGTCCAATCATTGATCGCGAAAATTTCTACAATAAATTGGGTAGGTCGCTAGTATAGTTCCCTAGCCACGATTCTGCTATTTGCTGGAATAATCTAGGATGAATCTTCCCGATGGTTAGAAATAGGAAGAGTAAATATGATTTTCAATACTTTGCTTATGTACAACTACAAAGTACCAAGCATTCTAATTGGATTAGATTAATATCAATGGATCCTTTATCATTCAGTTATTGAATCATAAATCAGTAAAATTGACGGAGACAGACTAGTTAAATAACGGAAAAGCCAATATTTAAAACATGTATCAAAAATTACTGGAAGGATGCAAACAAGAATAGTTATAGTTTGCTCATTCGCAACAACTCCAACCTCGTTATAGATAGAGCGTATAGCGAATTCCCAACCTGGGGGTGAATGATATCCGAGAAAAAACTCAGTTACTAGAAGAAGACACAAAGCTTTTGCTGTGTCACTTAAGTTATATAGGAATTCCTGAGCCCAAGAGTTAAGAATAACAAGTTTTTCCTTACCCAAAATTGAATACCCGCTTAGAATACCAAACCAGATGATATTTGTTGAGAAGTGCAAAATCGTATCCATACGATTCTCATTTTGTATCGTGATTAATTGGATCGTTTCTTTATGGATTCCTATCCCAAACTCTTCGAGATGTGTTTCCGAGTATTCCTTGATCATTTCGTCCAAGAAGAGGAGTTCCTCTAATTCTCTGAATTTTTCTAGAAGACTCTTTTCTTGAATATTATTCAAGACAATTTGGGATTGCCCAGTATTCCACCAATTAGTAACCCAAGATTCCAGACATTTATTAACTGAGAAAGAAATCCACCAGGGCAAAAATACTATAGATGCAAGATAGAAAAGAGGAGTGAATGCTTTCTTTTTTGCCATTTTTTCGTCTGTAAATTGTTAATCAACCCATTCGTACACTCTATGCGATCGAATATTTCTTACACACATGAGTTTTATACAAGGTATCGAACTTATGAATCTATTTTCTTTGTGATTTTGTGGTTAGTCTTTGAATCTAGAAAGAATACAGAAATAGGCTAAGAATTCACTTCGAATGAAGAAATTTAGAATATTGTTTCCTGATATCTCAATTGGTCAAATTAAAAATAAAGTGTATCCTTTCGATGAATGATCGAAAGAACCACTTTAAGTAATGAATATTATTCAGATTTTGAGACGAAAGAACTCCTTTGCTATCAAAATATCCAATATTTCGAAAAAATTTCACTGATTACCCATAGTCAGGAATAGAATAATTGAGGGAAAGATATTAGGATGATCAAAAAAAAATGACTGGCAAAGGATAAATTGGCTAGTTCTCAGTATTTAATTAAGAAATCCAATTGTTGGTCATTAAAGAATACAAAAGAAAGAATTTCAAATTTACAAGATACGATCTATCTGGATCTAAAGTGTCAATTCCAACAAATATTGAACTAAAAAAAATTCTTGCTTTCGAAATGGTTTGCCGTCTGAGATGAATCTATTATTTCGATTTGTTATTTGTTATTGAATTGCGTGCGCATAAAGACCATAAAACGCATAAAGACCATAAAAAGAGTTTCGTTTTATGGTTCTTTCATATACGTTTTCTTTAATTGAATGAACGTTCTGATTCTCAATTTATCAAAATACTTCAATTGGTACACGCAAGAAATAGGCTAATTCAGCAGCCTTTTGTTCAATTTCTCGTGGAGTCAAATTCTCATCAGTACGGGTCAAGGGAATGGACCCCTGGCCTCGGATGTCCATATAAAGAACACGACGAGCATAAATACCCTCTTTAACTTCTATTCTAACGGACTGAATATCTTTTATAAGGAATCGGAGGAATATGCGACGATTTTTTCCCGGAAATCCCCAACGAAAAATACAGACTATTCCTTCCTTTCTATCGAATCGATCATAACCACTACCTACATTCCAGGAAATTGTGCACCACAAATAAGAGCTAATAAAGAGACCCGCAATTCCGTAGAAAGACATCACGATTCCTTGTGGAAAAAAAATGATTTGCTGAGGCGGAAAAAAAGATAGCAAATTTCTACCAAGATAACTGGAAGTTCCAACTAATAAGAAGCCTAATGAACCTAAAAAAAGGATCAAGGCCCAGCAGAAATTACTTATTTTTCGAGACCCCGTTATAAGTTCTATCCATATATCGTCTGATCGCCAAGTCATACTTTACTCGATTGCATTTTATTGGAATTGAGATAATACCCCAGAGAAATTTGACTTTACTTTTTTGTTTCCGAAGTAACTCTCATCAACTAGCACTAGTTTGAGGTGAACTAGCACTAGTTTGATGTCAACCTTTAGGAGTAATTCATCAAATTGGTTAAATCTAAAATAATAACATACTCTTTATTTAATACGATCCCACTATACATATCGATATACATATAGATTCACCGACTACATTTCAGCCATCCAGAGATCCTGATCTATTTGAAAATTGCTAGAATTGATATATCCATATATCATGTTTCTGCGGGCATAAGAGTTTTTTCCTTTATGTTCGGTGGAAATCACATGTTATACTATATTCCAATAAATAGATATCCGTGTTATGATACAAGTCCACGTTTTCAAAAAAAAAATGGATGAGATTGGGTCCCAGCGGATCTAAACAATCTTGTTTTTTTGAACATGAAGAAATAAAGAAGCCATTGCAATTGCCGGAAAGACTAGGCCTACTAACGGCACAAAAATAGATGGAAGGTTCAAATTTGTCATAGAAGGGGTACCTCGATTTACTATTTGTATCTGTTATTATGTTATTATATAAATAAAGATATCTTGTAATAATTATAATTAAATTAAGAATTTGAATTCTAATTAGATAATATTTATTATTAATAGAATTTGAATAATTTTAAATTCTTAGTATAGATCGAAGTATCGATATATCTAAATCTAACTGAGTACGTATAATAAGAATAAGTGCAAAGAATGTAGAACTGTAGAACTAAATAAATGGACTTATTCATCTCCTCCATGAGAAAGATATGTATGATAATGATAATAAACTTTATTATTTTTCTTCATTTCTTTGTCTTTTGTTCTTGTCTTCTAATTTTCTAAAAATAGATAAAGAGTTTTTTACCGATTATCGAAGGATTCGTTCGAATCCGACCCAACATGGATTTTTAGCTAAAATGGTTTTTCGGTAGATAGAGAAAGATACAAAACTCTATTATCTATATTGAAATTTCAAATTATATACCTAAGACAAGACCAAATTCGTTTTATTTTACTAATTTCACGAACGGAAGAACTCACTCTTGGTGATAAAGGTTTCTTGATTCGTAATCAGGAATATAGGTCAAAAAAAGAGTTATCCTCAACTTTCGTTTTGATTCTTTCTACAATTCGATCTTCTATCACCAAAGAAAAGGCCATTATTATCTTATTTACTTTGATTCCGATAAACTAACTACTTTTTGCTACAAACACAAAAAAAATAATTGAACTTAGTGCTCTACTTGATTTTGCTTGACTTTTGATTCAAAGGAAAAAAGGCGTGGAGCTTAAATAACTCACTCAGAACGCTTTTTAAAAGATTACGTGGTACAATTAGGTCGAATAAACCCTTCTGGAATAAGTATTCAGCTGCTTGTGAACCTTCGGGTACTGTTTTATTCAATGTTTGTTCAATTACTCTTTTACCTGCAAATGCAATGTAGGCATTGGGTTCGGCAATAATGATATCCCCCAACATACCAAAACTAGCTGTCACTCCACCAGTTGTCGGAGATGTAAGGATTGATACATAAAATAATTTTTTATTTAATTGATAATCATATAAAGCAGACGATATTTTAGCCATTTGCATCAAGCTCAAACTTCCTTCCTGCATGCGCGCCCCCCCAGAAGCACACACTATAATAAGAGGTAAATTTTGATTGGCAGCGTGTTCAATCAAACGGGTGATTTTCTCTCCGACTACGGATCCCATACT